TCTAGTTTCATTCAAGTAACGGATTCTAGCCAATTGAAAGGATCTTCTGATCAATTCAAGGATCATTTGGATTCCATTAGGAATGAGGATTTGAAATATCACACATTGATCAATCAAAGAGAGATTCAACAACTAAAAGAAAGATCGATTCTTTGTTGGGATCCTTCCTTTCTTCAAAAGGAACGAACAGAGATAGAATCAGAACGATTCCCTAAAATCCTTTTTGGATATTCCTCAATGTTCCGACTATTCATGGAACGTGAGAAGCAGATGAATAATCATCTGCTTCCGGAAGAAATCGAAGAATTTCTTGGGAATCCTGCAAGAACCGCTTGTTCTTTTTTCTCTGACAGATGGTCAGAACTTTATCTGGGTTCGAATCCTACTGAGAGGTCTACTAGAAATCAGAAATTGTTGAAGAAAGAACAAAAGAAACATCTTGTTCTTTCCAGGCGATCGGAAAATAAAGAAATAGTGAATTTATTCAAGATAATTATGTACTTACAAAATACCGTCTCAATTCATCCTATTTCATCATATCCGGGATGTGATATGGTTCCAAAGGATGAACTGTCCAGTTCAATAAGATTTCATTCTTGAACAAAAATCCGATAGACTTATTGGAGGGAGGGTCCCATTGGCGTGCATCCAGTAGGAATTGAACCTACGAATTCGCCAATTATGAGTTGGGCGCTTTAACCATTCAGCCATGGATGCTTAGTGGGAATCCTCGTACATGGTGAATAACCAAATTCCAATTGAAGTGAAATCTTTCGGATAAATCAATGCAATTTAGGAGGATTCGATGAAAACACATCAATTCAAATCCTGGATTTTCGAATTGAGAGAGATATTGAGAGAAATCAAGAATTCTCGCTATTTCTTAGATTCATGGACCCAATTCAATTCAGCGCGATTTTTCATTCATATTTTTTTGCATCAAGAGGGTTTTATAAAACTCTCGGACTCCCGAATTTGGAGTATCCTACTTTCACGAAATTCACAGGGTTCGGCAAGCAATCGATATTTCATGATCAAGGATGTAGTATTCTTTGTAGTAGCGGTCCTGGTCCTTATATATCGTATTAACAATATAAAAATGGTCGAAAGAAAAAATCTCTATTTGACAGGGCTTCTTCCTATACCTATGAATTGCATTGGATCCAAAAATGATAGATTGGAAGAATCATCTGAGTCTTCCAATATCAATAGGTTGATTGTTCCGCTCCTGTATCTTCCAAAAGGAAAAAAGATCTCTGAGAGTTCTTTCCTGGATCCGAAAGAGAGTACCGGGGTTCTCCCAATAACTAAAAAGTATATCATGCCTGAATCTAACTGGGGCTCTCGGTGGTGGAGGAACAGGATAGGAAAAAAGAGGGATTCTAGTTGTAAGATATCTAATGAAACCGTCGCTGGAATTGAGATCTCATTCAAAGAGAAAGATATCAAATATCTGGAGTTCCTTTTTGTATATTATATGGATATGGATGATCCGATCCGTAAGGACCATGATTGGGAATTTTTTGATCGTCTTTCTCCGAGAAAGAGGCGAAACATAATCAACTTGAATTCGGAACAGCTATTCGAAATCTTAGTGAAAGACTGGATTTATTATCTCATGTTTGCTTTTCGTGAAAAAATACCAATGGAAGTGGGGGGTTTCTTCAAACAACAGGGGGCTGGGTCAACTATTCAATCCAATGATATTGAGCATGTTTCCCATCTCTTCTTGAGAAATAAGCGGGCTATTTCTTTGCAAAATTGTGCTCGATTTCATATGTGGCAATTTCGTCAAGATCTCTTCGTTAGTTGGGGGAATAATCCGCACGAATCGGATTTTTTGAGGAACATGTCGAGAGAGAATTGGATTTGGTTAGACAATGTGTGGTTGGTAAACAAGGATCCGTTTTTTAGCAAGGTACGGAATGTATCATCAAATATTCAATATGATTCCACGAGATCTAGTTTCATTCAAGTAACGGATTCTAGCCAATTGAAAGGATCTTCTGATCAATTCAAGGATCATTTGGATTCCATTAGGAATGAGGATTTGAAATATCACACATTGATCAATCAAAGAGAGATTCAACAACTAAAAGAAAGATCGATTCTTTGTTGGGATCCTTCCTTTCTTCAAAAGGAACGAACAGAGATAGAATCAGAACGATTCCCTAAAATCCTTTTTGGATATTCCTCAATGTTCCGACTATTCATGGAACGTGAGAAGCAGATGAATAATCATCTGCTTCCGGAAGAAATCGAAGAATTTCTTGGGAATCCTGCAAGAACCGCTTGTTCTTTTTTCTCTGACAGATGGTCAGAACTTTATCTGGGTTCGAATCCTACTGAGAGGTCTACTAGAAATCAGAAATTGTTGAAGAAAGAACAAAAGAAACATCTTGTTCTTTCCAGGCGATCGGAAAATAAAGAAATAGTGAATTTATTCAAGATAATTATGTACTTACAAAATACCGTCTCAATTCATCCTATTTCATCATAT